TAGTTTGCATGGTCCAATCATTGGTATCGAAAATTTATACAATAAAATTAGGTAGGTTCTTAGTCTAGTATAGTTCCCTATCTATGATTCTGCTATGTACTAAAAGAATTTTATTGTAATGGAATAGAATATAGGAGGAATCGAATCCCTTGTATGAGTAAAAAGAATAAGTACAGTTTTGAATGTTTTGCTTATGTACAAAGTAACAACCAACCATTCTAATTGGATCAGTGAATCATTTTTCAGTCATTCATTGAATGATAAATCACTACAAGTGAGGGAGATACACGATTTAAATAACGGAAAATCAAATATTTTAAAATTGTATCTAGAATGACCGGAAAGGTAGAAACAAGACCGGATATAATTTGATCATTATGAGCAAATCCAAAATCTTTGTAGACAGATCCAATCATTAGTTCCCAACCGTGGGGCGAATGGAATCCTATACATAAATCAGTTACTAAAAGAATGGAAAAGGCTTTGATTGTGTCGCTTAAGTTATATAGAAATTCTTGAACCCAATAGTTAAGAATAACAAGTTCTTCATTACCTAGCATAGAATAACCACTTAGAATAACGAAACAGATCATATTTGTCGAGAAGTGCAAAATCGTATGGATACAATCTTCATTGTGCATCTTGATCAATTGGATCGTTTCGTTGTAGATTCCGATACGAAGCTTTTGTAGATGTGTTCCCGGGTATTCCTTTATCATTTCGTCCAAGAGTAAGAGTTCCTCTAATTCTATGAATTTTTTTAGAATACTCTTTTCTTGAATATCATTCAAAAAAATTTCGGATTGCCTAGTATCCCACCAATTAGTAACCCAAGATTCCAGACTTTTAGTAAATGAGAGAGAGATCCACCAGGGCAAAAATACTATAGATGCAAGATATAGAAGGGGAATGAATGCTTTCTTTTTTTCCATTTTTTCGTCTTTGAATTTTTAATGAACTCACCCCATTCGTTGACGCTATATAATACTAACTAATATTCCTATCAAGGATCAGTTCTATTACAAGTTATCGAGCCCACGAATCTATTCCCCGCTTTTTTTGTGTATGATTCAGCGGTTAGTACTTGAATTTATAAATAATACAGAAATGGAATAAAAAAGAATCCACTTCGAATAAAGAGATTGTTTCCAAATCTATCACTTGCTAAAATTCGAAGAGAGCGACCCCTTTCAATAAAGAAATGCATGAAAGAGCCCCTTCAAGTAACAAATATTATTCAGATTTTGAAACGAAAGAACTCTCTTTCTATCAAAATATCCAATTTTTTGAAAAAAAAAAAAAAACGACGCATAGTCCGGGAATAATTGAGAGAATTTTCTGAAGAATATTGTGATTCTGATAAAAAAAATGACTACCAAAACAAGACAAAAAAGCTATCGTTATAAGCATCCCAATCGTTTGGTAATTAAGAAGTACAAAAAAAAAGGGATAAAAAGAAAAATTGATTGACAAAACAAAAAAAAAAGAGAATCTACAAGATATAATCTCTCTATTGAAAATAAAAAAAAGCATTCATTCTTTTCATTTCAGTTTCAATTCATTTTTTAAAATACTTCAATTGGTACACGCAAGAAATAAGCCAATTCAGCAGCTTTTTGCTCAAGTTCTCGTGGAGTCAAATTCTCATCAGTACGAGTCAAAGGAATAGCGCCATGGCCTCTGATTTCCATATAAAGGACACGACGAGCATAAATACCCTCTTTCACTTCTATTCTGATGGACTGGACGTCTTTCATAAAGAATTGGAGGAAGATGCGACGATTTTTTCCAGGAAATCCCCAACGAAAAATACACACTATTCCTTCTTTTCTATCGAACCGATCATAACCACTACCTACATTCCACGAAATTGTGCACCACAAATAAGAGCTAATAAAGAGACCCGCAATTCCGTAGAAAGACATCACGATCCCCTGTGGAAAAAAAATGATTTGCGTAGGCGGAAATAAAGATATCGAATTTCTACCAAGATAACTGGAAATTCCAACTAATAAAAACCCTAATGAACCTAAAAAAAGGATAAAGGCCCAGCAGAAATTACTTGTTTTTCGAGACCCTGCTATAAGTTCTATCCATATATGTTCTGATCGCCAATTCATACTAGATCTAGTTGCATTTTATTGAAATTGAGAGAATAACCCAAATTAATTTGACTTTTTGTGTGTTTCCGAAATAACTCCCATCAACTAGCACTATTCTGATGTGAACTTTTATTTTAGGAGTAATTCATCGAATTGGTTAGATATAAAATAATAATATCCATTTCGTATGATTTCCTATAGATATCCACATACATATAGATATATTCACTTTACATTTAAGGCATTCGCCCCGATCCCGATTTGATTTCGTTGCAAATAGCTATAATTTATTTACTCATATATCATGTTTACACACGAATAACAATAATAGTTTCTTTATGTTCGGGGGAAACCACATCACATATTTTATTCTAAGAAATAGATATCTGTGTTATGGTCTAAGTCTAAATCTTGAAAAAAAAAAAACAAAATAGATGAGATTTAGCCCCATCATATCGATATCTAAAAAATCTTGTTTTTTTGAATATGAAGAGATAAAGAAGCCATCGCAATTGCCGGCAATATTAGGCCCACGAAAGGCACAAAAAAAGAGGGTAAATTTGTCATAAAATGGATACCTGGATTTACTATTTTTACCTGTTATTGTTATATTGTTATTTATATTGTTATAAAGGTATCTTATAATCATTATTTATAATTCATATAGAATTATACTAAGCATATCTAAGTGAGTATATGTAATATAATAAAAAATATATAAATATAATAAAATAAGTGCAAGGAATGTCGAACTAAATAAATATAATTTTTCATCTTTCTACATGAAATATATATGATAATCGCCTTTTTTATTATCTTGTTTTTGTCTTATAATTTGAATTTCATAAAATGGAATAAAATAAAGAAAGAGTTTCTTACAACTTCCTGAAAAATTTGTTACAATCTGATCCGGGAATAGGGAGTCTTAGTAAAACTGGGGGTTCTAAAAAAATATCGAAAGATGCAAGATTCTGTACTTTTCACTTTTAAATTTTCTATATTTGAATTATATACACATAAGAAGAGAACGTGAAATTCGCTTTATTCTCCTTGCCTAATTTTAATTTAGCGGAAGAAGGAATGCATTCTTTTTTTTTTGATAGAGGTTTTTACTGATTAGTAATCGGGAATGTCGGTAAAAAAAAATGATCCGCATAATTATTTTTACAATTAAATCTTATGTTATCAAATGCTACCAAGCCAAAATCCGTAGAATGGATTTTGGCTTTGATTTCTATAAACTAAATAACTACTCGTTTTATAAAAAAAAATAATAATTTATATTTTGATTAATTAATATATTTTTTTTATTAAGGATCCACTTGATTGAATTTTGATTCAGAGAAAAGAAAGCGTGGAGCTGAAATAACTCACTCAGAACGTCTTTTAAAAGATTACGTGGTACGATTAGGTCGAATTGGCCCTTATGGAATAAATATTCAGCCGTTTGTGAGCCCTCAGGTACTGTCGTATTCAATGTTTGTTCAATTACTCTTTTACCCGCAAATGCAATGTAGGCATTGGGTTCGGCAATAATGATATCGCCCAACATACCAAAACTGGCTGTCACCCCACCAGTAGTAGGAGATGTAAGGATTGATACATAGAATAACTTTTTCTTTGATTGATAATCATATAAAGCGGAAGCTATTTTAGCCATTTGCATCAAGCTCAAACTTCCTTCTTGCATGCGTGCTCCTCCGGAAGCACACACTAGAATAAGAGGCAAAAACCGATTGGTAGCATATTCGATCAAACGAGTGATCTTCTCGCCAACTACGGAGCCCATACTACCCCCCATAAACTGAAAATCCATAACCCCAATTGCTATGGGAATACCGTTTAGTTGACCTGTGCCTGTTTGAACAGCCTCAGTTAATCCTGTTTTTCTTTGATAAGAATCAATACGATCTTTGTAAGATTCCTCTTCCAACGGAAATTCAATGGTATCCACAGAGACCATATCTTCATCCATAGGAACCCAAGTACCTGGATCAATCAAAAGTTCTATTCTATCTGAACTACTCATTTTCAAATGATGTCCACAGTGTTCGCAAATATTCATTTTTGATTTCAAAAATTTCTTATAATTTAATCCATAACAATTTTCGCATTGAACCCATAAATGCCTATATTTTTGAGTAAAATCTAGATCATTAGAATTTTCCGTTTCTGTTATAGTTAACTCACTACCAGCCGGACTCGTTTTTATACTTGAACTCTGGGTTTCACTACTATTTCTGCTTTCATCAAAAATGTAACTAGAAATGTAATTGTCATTGTAATTGACAATACCACTTAAAATGTAACTATCAATACAAATTTGAGAACGAAAATAGCTGTCAATACAGCTAGTAATGTGTTTATTCCAACTATATTTAGTATCATATATGTAAGGATCATAGTGGGGATCATCACTATTAGATACACTATTTAGATAACAGGAATTCCGAGAATTAGAAAAAGAGCTTTCTAGTTCACTTAGAAAAGAATGAGCATTGTCAATCTCAAAAATTTGATTTTCAATATCAAAACATATGAAATAACTGTCCCTATTATCATCCCTAACTAAAAAAGTATCATCAGGTACGAAATTATGAATGTCTCTAACGCCGACTAAATGATCAACATTACTGTAACTAGAATTGTCACTATCGCTCCCACTAAGAGTGTTTTTATCTATATCATTTCTAATCGGGTCTTCACTTACACTGGTATTTTCAATAGAACCAAGGCTGCCCATTGATTTACTTAGCCCATACCCGTATTCTAACTCCTTTTTTTTGGACAACATCGAGTTGAACCACCCTTTTTCCATAAAGCCTTGTTGCACATATTTACATGAAAAATACAATAGATGAATAGTCATTCGATAAAAAATCATTTGAATATTTCATT